GATTTGAACCGATGACTTACGCCTTACCATGGCGTTACTCTACCACTGAGTTAAAAGGGCTTATTTGATGAATTCCTGAATGGGTCACTGTGTGGATAAAATATCTATATGTACATATATTATATACATAAATACATACAGTAAACTCATAGTGGCTCATTCTCGAATAATAAAATGGATTTACCTAGCAAGTCTAGAGTAAAATGCAATGAATTGTTTCAAGACCGAACCTAATTGCTTTTCTTTTATTGAATGAATTGATTCCCACCAGAATAAAGTTCACTTACATGTACACCTACCAATTCTACATAAATTTTTTGAAATTGCATCAAATCATATGATGAAGAGGTTTTACTTGTCTTGTTCCCTGAACTAAATGAAAATAATTTTCGAAAATTTATGGATCCCACTTACTATTAATAAATTTTTCGTTTCTTAATTTCCTGTTTTAGTATGAGATAAGAATATCTCATCTTAACAATGAATGAGTGGAAGAATGAAAGCGAAAGAAATAGAACTTAACCCCCCTTTTGGACCAACGACTCGCTGACAAAATACTATCCTATTATTTCTACTTTTTTGATTTTATATTAGACTAAACAATATAGATTTCTATACTGGATTTATTTATATATAGAGTGGAGAATGGCGATTAAAATGAATGATTCATGAAGAATCGCAAAATTCTCTGCACTTAGAAAAGGCAGAAAGATCCTTTAGATCCAATCATACCATTCATTATATTGACAATTTCAAAAAACTGTTCATACTATGATCATAGTATGATGGCGGTTGGGCAAGTAGGCCCCCATCGTCTAGTGGTTCAGGACACCTCTCTTTCAAGGAGGCAGCGGGGATTCGACTTCCCCTGGGGGTAGGCTACTACGAAAGTAAGTTAATCGTGGATTACTAATAAGTATAAAAGTGATTCTTCCTGGGTCGATGCCCGAGCGGTTAATGGGGACGGACTGTAAATTCGTTGGCAATATGTCTACGCTGGTTCAAATCCAGCTCGGCCCAATAATTCGCCCAATTTACCAATCTATCACGAGAGGGTATAACCCCCCTGTCTTTCAGAAATACTCGATACGGAGATAAAAAAGAATAAAAATCTCTGCTAGATCCCTTATTTCAATTTCACTGGGATTGTAGTTCAATTGGTCAGAGCACCGCCCTGTCAAGGCGGAAGCTGCGGGTTCGAGCCCCGTCAGTCCCGACGGATCCAATAAATACAGCAATCAATTCATCTCTCCCTTTCTATGAAAAAGGGCCGGGGGGCAGAAGTTCATTCCCAAACCAAAAAGGGGGTTCTTTATTTCTTTTTTTTTTCTTTTGGTAGGAAAAAAACATATGTGGGTGGATTAGTACAATTATTGGTAGCATTATAGTAAGTATTCCAAGAAATACTGAGTCTGCTTTTTCGACTGTTCCCGATCCATGCAATAGAGTACTATATTTTTGGGGGGGAGCGCGCATACACAAATGGAATTCACAATCAAAAATGAATTTAACTTTCACAAAATTCTCCCGATAGAATACTTTTCTAGATTAAACAATTTCTCTTTCTGGTTTTGCGTAACCTCAATTACTAATTGAATTGAAAAATGGATTTCATTCAGATTGCACACCGGACTTTTGATATATATTCCCAGCGCTAATAATCTACGGAGGGGGAGTAAAAGACAGATCAATCAAATCCCCTTAACAAGGGAATGAATCATTTCTTTCTTTTCTTTTTATTTTTTGTTTGGATTTGTAACTACGTGACTAATGGAAGTGGAAGGGCGATCTGATGATACTTGATCAGATGATTGTACACGAAAGGTAAAAGGTAGGTTATAGAAAAAAAGAACGGAACCGAATAAAGGAGTTTTGGATTGGGTCAAGAATCCAAGTTGGGATTCGGGATGGATAAAAGAACTTTCTATGTTATACTATTCCATTTTCGACGACGAATTGATTTGATAGTTCAGATATTGTTATTCATGATATTGATCCGATTCAAAATCATTGAGAGGTAATTCATTCATTGAATTTACAGGCGAAGGGTTTATCATCTCTATGGGATTAAATCCCGAGTTATTGCGAAGTAAAAAAAAGATTAGATTATGGAAGTAAATATTCTTGCATTTATTGCTACTGCACTATTCATTCTAGTTCCTACGGCTTTTCTACTTATAATTTACGTAAAAACAGTCAGTCAAAATAATTAAGTTGAATTAAACTTGACTTACGAGTTCTTATCAAAAATTCACGAAAAAAATGAAAAGGATTCTAATTTTCGCGTCTTAAATTTATTAAATGAAATAAGCGGATTATGATTGACAGTATTCTAATAGATAGATCATATGGTAGATGAATCTCTCTACCATATATCTATCTATTAGAATTATTGTAGTGTATAAATGGGTAAAGTTGTACTTTACAATATACTAGAATTATTGTAGTGTATAAATGGGTAAAGTTGTACTTTACAATATACAATAAAGATAGAGGCTTA